TTTCTGTGGGTACTTGATTTTTCCTTTTTAATTAAAAAGGGGAAAGTTCCTTTTCGAAGGATTATCCTTGTCTTTGTTTATGCTTTGGATTAGAACAAATTACTCTAATTCGCCCACGCCTACGAATCAGTCGACATTTTGTACAAATTTTACGAACGGAAGCTCTTATTTTCATATTTTGGTATTCCTTTCTTAAACTATGAATTTACTCTTTTGGAAAAAATAAGTCTCTAGAAAAACCTAATCGTTTGAATCTTTGGTATCCTTCAAATCTTCAGTATCTTTCGAGTCTTCGGTACGCTTCGAATCCTTATGGGGAAGTCTATAAATTATACGCCCCTTGCTTGAATCATAACGACTTACTTCAATTTTGACCCTATCCCCCATCAGTATTCGTATAGAACTGGACCGGATTTTTCCTGAAATATAGCCCAGGATGGTGGTGTCATTTTCTAAGCGAACGCGGAACATTCCGTTGGGTAGGGCTTCCGTAACTAAACCCTCGAAAGTGACTTTTGCTTCTCGCGGGGTTTTTTTTTCTCTCCTATTTTTCTTTTCTGTCATATTTTTTTCTCCTATTTTTCTTTTTTTATTTTCAAAATAGGAAGTTCGAGATAGAATTCGGGTACTATAGGAGGGTCCATTACCATATATAACATAAGACTTCTCCCCCAATTCTGTTTAGTCGAGCTTCTCGATCCGTCATTATACCTTTAGAAGTAGAAAGAATAGCAATTCCCATTCCGCCCAAAACTTTAGGAATTCCTTGATAGTTGGCATAAATTCGTAAGCCAGGTCGGCTGATACGCTTTAAAAAGGTTCTAGTTCTATATATTCCCTTTCTAGTATTTCTCTTTTGATGCCGCAAAGTTGAAACCAAGAAATATCTGTTACTTTCCTGATGTTTCCGAACACTTTCAATAAAACCCTCTCGTAGAAGTATTTTAACAATGCTTTCGGTAATATTTGTAGATACTACTCGAACGGTTCCTTTTTTATTCATATCTGCGTTTCTTATAGAGGTTAGTAAATCCGCAATAGTGTCCTTGCCCATAAGACTCTAATTCTAGGTTCCTCCTAATTTTTCTATAATCAACATGTTTTCCTTTTTTTATTTTAAAGCATATACGTGAGACACAATCTACTCATTTTTTTTTTTTGATCTATATCTCGTCTACTAGTATTTATAATACTTCAGGAGCTAATGATACTATTTTAGTAAAATTCAATTCTCTCAATTCTTCGGCAATCGCGCCAAAAACTCGAGTTCCTTTTGGATTTCCTTTTTGATCAATGATAACTGCTGCATTGTCATCATAGCGTATTATTATACCGTCTTCGCATTTGAATTCTTTACATGTACGTACAATTACAGCTCGAATTACTTCGGATCTTTCTAGAGGCATTTGGGGCACTGCGTCTTTGATTACAGCAACAATAACATCACCAATACGAGCATATCGCTGATTACCGGCAGCTCCTATGACTCGAATACACATCAATTTTCGAGCTCCACTGTTATCTGCTACATTTAAAAGGGTCTGAGGTTGAATCATATTATTTGGATTTCAATTTGTTATTTCAATGCAAAAAGATGAAAGAAATATTGTCTTTCCAGAAAGAAAAACCTGGGTTTTTTATCTTAAGCACTCCTTTTCGGGGTTCTATATCTCTAATCGAATAAATTGACTTCGTATAGGCATTTTACTGGTCGCTATGGAGATAGCTGCTCTAGCTACAGTTTCGGATACTCCGCTCATTTCATAAAGTATTCGACCAGGTTTAACAACGGCTACCCAATATTCTGGGGATCCTTTTCCCGAGCCCATACGTGTTTCTGTAGGTCTTAGTGTAACCGGTTTGTCGGGAAATATACGTACCCATATTTTTCCGCCACGACGGGCATACCGTGTCATTGCTCTTCGTCCTGCTTCTATCTGTCTCGCTGTGATCCAAGCGGGTTCAAGTACTTGAAGAGCATATCTACCAAAACAAATACGATTGCCTCGGCAAGATTTTCCCTTCATTCTTCCTCTATGTTGTTTACGAAATCTAGTTCTTTTAGGGTTATAGTCGATGGTTTCTTCTTAGTTCCATCTCTACTGCAAAACTGGACATGAGAGTTTCTTCTCATCCAGCTCCTCGCGAATGAAATGAGAAAGCGTGCAAATTTCTCGAATTCCATAATAATATTCAAAAGTTTTACGGATATATACACAATTTCATTTTTAGATAATGAAATCATTTTGAATTAGAGTAAAGTATTCTAATCCAATAAATATTTCGCGGGCGAATATTTACTCTTTTCTGTCTTATTTGGTAATTTATAATTTTACCAAATAAAGCAAGTTTTGGGGTTTATTCCGCCATCCCACCCAATGAAGTATTAGGATTCTTTTCAATAAAATCCTATGCAGTCATAGGTTTTGTCGTTCCCACAGCTTCTCCTTTAATGGTTAGGTTTGAATCCTGCAATGGAGCTTCAAAAAAATTTCTTTCCGAGTCAATTTTCTCAGTTTTATTAACCCGGGCTGCTCTTTATTATTTCTTTCAATTTATATTTGTTGTTTCAAGTTACAATTTTAAATTCTCTCTCATTTTTCTTATTTTATTATTGATGCTTTATCACATTGCCTTTTATGATGTAATTCATAGACCATACACGTTGGAATCCTATATCCTTCTTATTCTTCTTCCTTCTATCTATCATCCCTCCTTTTATCCACATCCTTTTACTTTTGCTTCACAACCTAGAATCTGGTTTCTTTTTTAGAGAAAAAAATGCAGTTGCTACAACTATATGATCGATCTACTCATTTATGATAGATGTATTTATTCACATAGTGACTGTTCCTTAGTTAGGATCTCGACAATACGAAGCAATAGGTTGTTATTAGTTCATTTTCTATAATTACTAAGTTTTTCCATTTTTAGTAGGGTTCGGTCAATTTTTTTCCGTTTTTTTCCGTTTTTGATCCTAAAGAAAAAACTAACGAGTCACACACTAAGCATAGCAATTATATTAAATAGTAACAGATTTTAAAATTTTCATTAAATCTTATAGAAAGAGGTATAATTTCTTCTTTTTTATGGGATTTCAGAATTTGTATTTTTTATTTTATCATTGGGCAGAATGGGAAGACAAGGTTAGTTATTATTCTTCTACGAATATCCAAATTTTTACACCTAATACTCCATAGATAGTTCGAATTGGATAGCAGCAATAATCTATTTTAGCGCGAATTGTTTGGAGGGGAAGTCTACCCTTTTTAATGCATTCGGCACGTGCAATTTCTTTCCCTCCTAGACGGCCCGCAATTTTTATTTTTACTCCCTTTATATCCGCTTTTTTAGTTAATTCAATGGCTTTTTTCATTGCCTTTCTGAATGAAACTCTATTTTTTAATTGGAAAGCTATATATTCTGCAAGAATGTTAGGCTGTCTATAAGGTTCTTTAACTTTTTCGATAGCAATATTAAGTCTCTGGTTTACAGAATTGACTTCCTTTTGAAGATCGTTCTCTAATTCTTCGATTGCCCCCCTTTTTTTTAATAAATTGGGGAACCCAATATGAATTATGACGTGGATTGTATCAATTTCCTTTTGAATTTCTATATGTGTAATTACTTCCGAACTTGGGTCTGATTCTATTTTTCTATTTGAGCCTTTTTTCCTATTCTTTTGTATATAGTTCTTGATACAATCCCGTATTTTTTTATCTTCCTGTAGACCTTCAGAATAATTTTTTGGTTGTGCGAACCAAAAGGAATGGTGATTTTGGGTTGTACCAAGTCTGAAACCGAGTGGATTTATTTTTTGTGCCATATTTTTCTATTCTATTTTTTTTTTTACTGGGAATTGAAATCTTAGATTGATCTAAAGATTAATTAGATTTCTTTACTATATTTAGTACAATTGTTATATGACACATGCTTTTTTTTATAGGATAACCACGTCCTCGAGCCCGAGGTCTGAATTTTTTCATAATAGTACCTCTACTGACTTCCGCTTTAGTTATGAATAAATTTGCTTTGTCGAAATCCCTATAATGAGTAGCATTTGCTGCTGCCGAATAAACCAACTTTAAAATAGGATAAGATGCTCGATAAGGCATGAGGTTCAGTATCATAACGGTTTCCTCGTAGTAACGCCAGCGAATCTCATCAAGAACTCTTTGTGCTTTGAAAACAGACATATGTATGCGTTTTTGTGCTTTGAAAACCCGTTCGAATTTAAGTAGACGGTCAGTTGGGACTTTTCTTGCGAGTTTCCTTAGCGCGTTCTTCTTCTTCTTTATCCTAGGGGTATACTTTACTAATTTGAAACTTGTCATAAATAAGGTTATTACCCGCCTACCTTTACTTTATTTTTATTTGAATCATTTCTTTGTTTATTCTGAATCTTTCTATTCTGAATTCAGTTAACGACGAGATTTAGTATCCTTTTTTGCACTTTCATAACTCGTGAAATGCCGAGTCGGCACAAATTCCCCCAATTTTCGACCCACCATAGGATTTGTTATGTAAATAGGTATATGTTCCTTTCCATTATGAATCGCGATTGTATGCCCAACCATTGCGGGTAAAATGCTAGATGCCCGGGACCACGTTACTATTGTTTCTTTCTCTTCCTTCATATTGACCTTTTCTATTTTTGTCAATAAATGAGGAGCTACAAAAGGATTCATTTTTTTTCGTGTCACAGCTGATTACTCCTTTTTTGCATTTTAAAGAGTGGCATCCTATGTCCACTATCTCGATCGAGGTATGGAGGTCAGAATAAATAGAATAATGATAAATGGAAAAAGGGGCAAATTCTTTAGCTGGATAAGGGGCGGATGTAGCCAAGTGGATCAAGGCAGTGGATTGTGAATCCACCATGCGCGGGTTCAATTCCCGTCGTTCGCCCATCGCATTATTGCAAATTCCAAAAATGCAATTTCCCGTATTCCTAGTTACATATTTACTTACGGCGACGAAGAATAAAACTATCACTATATTTTTTCCTTTTCCTAGTTCTTCTTCCAAGCGCAGGATAACCCCAAGGGGTTGTGGGTTTTTTTCTACCAATGGGGGCTTTCCCTTCACCGCCCCCATGGGGGTGGTCCACAGGATTCATAACTACCCCTCTTACTACGGGGCGTTTACCTAGCCAACACTTAGATCCGGCTCTACCCAAACTTTTTTGGTTCACCCCAACATTACCCACTTGTCCGACTGTTGCTAAGCAGTTTTGGGATACCAAACGGACCTCCCCAGATGGTAATCTTAAAGTGGCCAATTTACCCTCTTTTGCAATTAGTTTCGCTACAGCACCTGCTGCTCTAGCTAATTGCCCACCCCTTCCACGTGTTATTTCTATGTTATGTATGGCCGTGCCTAAGGGCATATCGGTTGAAGTAGATTCTTCTTTTTTCTCAAAAAACCCCTTCCCAAACTGTACAAGCTTCTTCCAAAGCATACGGCTTTCTAGATGTATATGACGATTTCTAGACAGATGGATCTTATATGAATCGTATGATGAAGTACCACATGATATATAGAAAAGGAATCCAAATCCGCCGAATCGCTCATGTATGTTATAATCTTCTACATCCTAGGTCTCCGCGTTCCGTCATCTGGCTTATGTTCTTCATGTAGCATTCAGATCGAATGACTCTATGAAATTACGTCGATACTTCCACATATTATGGGTAACGTAGGAGACATCCTTAATTTTCACCCGGGGGTCTTAATTACCACTGCTTAGCTTTCAATTCGCCTCTGACCATCAAATTAAATGTGAATAACCCGCCCTCCTCTCTTTGAAACAAGGGGCGCTTCCGGTTCTGTGCGTGCTTCAAACAATTTTGTTTTCTCCATATTACCATATCTCTAGAGTCAATAATTTTCTATGAGGAACTACTGAACTCAATCACTTGCTGCCGTTACTCAACAGTTTTCTATTGAGGTCTATCCCGTAGAGGTAGTCAAATTGGATCAGTGATCGATTTCTAGGTTTCGTCGTAAACCTAATTGGTTACTTCCAATTACGTAAATCAATAGTTCAAACCGCACTCAAAGGTAGGGCATTTCCCATAGATATAGGAACTTTTGTACCAGAAACAATAGTATCTCCAATTATAGCCCCTCTGGGATGTAAAATATACCTCTTCTCACCATCCCCATAGTGTATGAGACAAATGTATGCATTTCGATTAGGGTCGTATTCTATGGTTACGATTCTACCAGATATGTCTTTTTGATTTCGTCGAAAATCGATTTTTCGGTATAGGCGCTTATGACCTCCCCCCCTATGCCTTGCGGTAATGATTCCTCTGGCATTACGACCTTTACTACAACGGTGCCGTCCATGGATCAATTTATTTCGTGGATTGGATTTCACTTGCTTGTCTACGGTTCCCTTGCGTGTGCTTGGGATAGGTGTTTTGTATAAATGTTTCGCCGTATTATTAAGTATTCTCCTTTAGTTCTTTTCTCTATCTAGAAGTGGAATAGAATAACCCGGTTGAAGGGTAATGATCATACGTCTGTAATGCATTGTATGTCCCAGAATAGGTCCCATTCTTCTACCCTTTCCGGGTAGTCGATGGCTATTCACAGCTACTACCTTAACACCAAAGAAGAGTTCGACCCAATGCTTTATTTCTGTCTTAGTGAATCCCGATTCGACATTAAAAGTATATTGATTCTTTCCCAATAAACGAAGACTCTTTTCTGTAAATACTGCGTATTTGATTCCATCCATAAATCGACTTTCCCTCCTATGCTCTGAGTTCCAGTATCGATAAGAATTCGAGTTCTTATTGTTCTTATGTTATGGTATGAATATACCATACCAATTCGTTATGTATGGATGATGGATGAGATTCCATAGATAGAGAGCCAGTTCCAATAGACTTATGGAACGTTCCCGTTCGCGTGCATCCAGCAGGAATTGAACCCGCAAATTACCAATTATGAGTTGGGCGCTTTAACCATTCAGCCATGGATGCTTAACAGGGATCATCGTACATCGTAAATAACCAATTTTCATATAGAAAGACATATCATAGAAAAATGAAATCGAAAATATTCGGAGATGGCAAATATTCGGAGATGGCTATGAAAACACCTCTCTGGATCCTCGAATTGAAAGAGAGATTGAGAGGGATCAAGAATCCTAATTCTCGCTATTTGGAATGGATCCAATTCTATTGAGTCTGACTCATAGTGATCATTTTTCTTTAGCAAAGAATGACCTTGGTTATCAAAGGATTGAACAACCGGGATCCAATACCTAGTTGACATTGCTAACAAGGATCTAATGAATTATGAGTTTAATAGATCCTCTTTAGCAGAGTATATTCCTTGCTCATTATCAGACAATCACTTATTCCCAAACCTCGTGTGGGGCTAATCGTTTTCATTTACCATCTCATGGAAAACCCTTTTCGTTCCGCTTAGCCCTATCGGGTATTTTAGTGATAGGTTCTATAGGAATTGGACGATCCTATTTGG